AGAGAATTCCCTTTAACCCCACAATAGTGGATTATTTATTTGACACAAACAAATAGTTTAAGGGAAATATCCAAATACATGTCCTATTCTTTGCAATAATCCATATGTGTAGCAATAAAATACTGTTGTTCCTCTACCAAACAAGTGATATAAAGATTTTTTTGAAATATCTATGATCTCTCTTCTCTATAAAGGGCCAGAAATCCCCTGTTTACGTATCATTGGGAAGTGCATTAACATAAATACGGCAGTAAGAAGAGGTAATACAAAAGTGTGTAAACTATAAAACCGGGTTAAAGTGGATTGGCCCACACTCGCACTTCCCCGTAATAACTCTACTAAAGGGGATCCTATTACAGGAATAGCGTCAGGTACGCCTGTTACAATTTTGACTGCCCAATAACCTATTTGATCCCAAGGTAAGGAATAACCGGTTACACCAAAAGATGCAGTCAATACAGCCAGAACCACACCTGTAACCCAAGTTAATTCGCGGGGTCTTTTAAACCCACCGGTGAGATAAACACGAAATACGTGCAGGATCATCATTAGGACCATCATACTTGCCGACCATCGATGAACCGATCGGATTAACCAACCAAAGTTGGCTTCAGTCATGATATATTGAACAGAAGAAAACGCCTCAGTAACAGTCGGGCGGTAGTAAAAAGTCATAGCAAATCCTGTAGCTACTTGTACTAAAAAACAGGTAAGCGTAATTCCTCCTAGACAATAAAATATGTTGACATGGGGAGGAACGTATTTACTAGTTATATCATCTGCAATCGCCTGAATCTCGAGACGTTCTTCGAACCAATCATACACTTTATTGAGATAGGTAAACCAAGAGGACTCCCCCTCTGAGAACTGTATAGGAGAATTTCATCTCGTACAGCTCAAGCAAAAGCACACAAAGGCTGATTGCAACGGGTAGGGAATATAAAGTTGGAAACTTCTTCTTACTTTGCTTTCTTTTTTGATTCAATCTTCTTTGACGAGATGAAAGAATAAAAAAAATCCGACAACTCTTCTTCATGGTGCTAGTGCCAAAACATCAAGTTGGCTCATTTGTCTTTATGGTGATCGTTAAAGGCCTCTTGAATCTTCTCGTTCCCTATTTCTTTTTCTTTGATTATTCTTTTTATTTGTATGTAAGTCGTCTTTGTTTTTTTTTTTTTTATTTTAATAGGAATTCTCTTGTTAAGACCCTATGAGTTAATTAAAACCTCAGATTCATACTACCACCCCGATGATTATGATTCTCAAGAAAAATTTCAAGTTTTATTCCAAAGCTTCTTTGAGTAAGAACCATTGGATCATCATTTCTTTAATGAATCGATATCGATACTAATGACTCAAAATCCAACGCAAAGAAGCTGTTGTCCTTTGCTTAAAATAAGCATAAACAGGAGTTGAAAAGAAGAAAAATCTTTTTATTTCTTTTCTAATTTGATAGCTTCTTATTTTTTGAAAATGATTTGGGGGCCGGTCATGGGGTCTAACTATTCTATATAAATCATAGTTCCAATATTTCATGATTTATTTCATATATTTCGTGTTTCAAATACTAAAATAAATATCCGACGAGGTAAAAACCTATCTTTATCAAGATGACAGATTGGTTATCTGTACTAGCACTAGGGTTAATTCTAACAAGTCACACACTCATATTCCGGAAATACAGAAAGAAAAAAATTCCGCGGTCGAACTACCAAAATAGAAAAGAGAATGCGGTAGAAATCTGAGCCCTAAATTAGTCACTTTATATTGAGAAAGCGGAGACGTAATGAGATTCTGGTGGATCTAATTCATTGAAATTCCATCCAGTAAAACGGAAGAATTATAAATCTCCAAAATAATAGATAAGAATATTGCAAAAAGAGCCATTGCGACACCCATTAAAGGAGTAGTTCCCCATCCAGGAGCTACTTTACCATATTCCGAATTCAACGGTTTCAACAACCCGCCTAGACCTGTTTGTTTTGGACGTGCTTTTGAGCTCTCCTCAACGGTTTGTGTAGCCATAAATCGTATTGTAGTAATTGAGATCTGTTGACTTTGTATACTATTCTGTTGTAAATAAAGAATCTTATCATAGATTCATTGTGATCTTGAAATTCTATAATAATGGAAACAGCAACCCTAGTCGCCATCTCTGTATCTGGTTTACTTGTAAGTTTTACTGGGTACGCCTTATATACCGCTTTTGGGCAACCCGCTCAACAACTACGAGACCCATTCGAGGAACACGGAGACTAATTGAAGTAATGAGCCTCCCAAACTGTGGAGGCTCATTACTTCAATTGAGAGAATGCAAAATCATTTTTTAGTTGGAACTTTCGGCGGTTCTCGAAAAAAGATAGCGAAAAAAATGATCCCGAGAGTCGAGACTAAGAGGAATGTATAAACCAATGCTTCCATAGGTTCGATCGTGGTTTACAATTATAACTTTCATACCTGTTTATTTTGAATCATCTACCGGATAAAGAAAAAAAAAAGAGTCAAAGAAATGGCAGTGAGTCAAATTAGGATTTCTCTAATACCTTAACCTTAGGGAAAAGTAAAATAAATAAAGAAGCAAAAGATATCCCAGCAATATTGTATTAGACGGCTTGTTTTCTTGTAGTCGGATCTCCTAGTTTTTGGAATGCTCCAAATTCGACTTGTGAATCCAAATCGGGGTCAATACCCGCAAAAACATCTCTAAACAGAGTTCTCGCACCATGCCAAATGTGTCCGAAGAAAAAGAGCAGAGCAAACGATGCATGTCCAAAAGTAAACCAACCTCGTGGACTACTACGAAAAACACCATCAGATTTCAAAGTAGCACGATCTAATTCAAAAATTTCACCCAATTGAGCGCGTCTCGCATATTTTTTCACAGTAGCGGGGTCGCTGTAACTGACTCCGTTAAGTTCACCGCCATAGAACTCAACAGTTACACCTACTTGTTCAACACTATACTTCGATTCTGCCCTTCTAAAAGGAACGTCGGCTCTAACAATTCCATCTCCATCTACCAAAACAACGGGAAATGTTTCAAAAAAAGTAGGCATACGACGGACAAAAAGTTCACGTCCTTCTTTATCTCTAAAGATGGGGTGTCCTAACCACCCAACAGCTATTCCATCCCCACTGTCCATTGATCCTGCTCTGAATAATCCCCCTTTTGCTGGATTATTTCCGATGTAATCATAAAAAGCTAATTTTTCAGGAATTTTAGACCAAGCTTCTGTTAAACTTTGGTTTTCGGCTAGCCCAGCACTCACTCTTCGATATATTTCTTGCTGGAAGTATCCTTGATCCCATTGATAACGAGTAGGACCAAATAATTCGATTGGGGTAGTTGCAGACCCATACCACATAGTTCCCGCAACAACAAAAGCAGCAAAAAAGACAGCAGCAATACTACTGGAAAGGACAGTTTCAATATTACCCATACGTAATCCTTTGTATAGACGTTGGGGCGGACGGACACTCAGATGAAATAGTCCTGCTAATATGCCTAAAGTGCCTGCTGCAATATGATGAGAGGCTATTCCTCCCGGAACAAAAGGATCAAAACCTTCTACGCCCCATGCTGGGTTTACAGATTGTACTTTTCCAGTTAATCCATAAGGATCGGACACCCATATTCCAGGACCATACAAACCTGTTACATGAAATACGCCAAAACCAAAGCACGCCACCCCTGAAAGAAATAAATGAATTCCAAAGATCTTGGGCAAATCCAAAGAAGGCTTTCCTGTACGTTCATCCGAAAAAATTTCTAGATCCCAATATACCCAATGCCAAATAGCTGCCAAGAAGCACAACCCCGAAAACATAATATGTGCTCCGGCTACTCCTTCGTAACTCCAAATACCCGGATTCGTTACAGTTCCGCCTGTAATACTCCAACCACCCCACGAATTAGTTATTCCTAAACGCGTCATGAAGGGTATAACAAACATACCTTGTCTCCACATTGGATCAAGAACGGGATCAGAAGGATCAAAAACTGCTAATTCATATAACGCCATTGAACCGGCCCAACCAGCAACCAGAGCCGTATGCATTATATGGACAGCAAGCAACCGACCCGGATCATTCAATACGACGGTATGAACACGATACCAAGGCAAACCCATGGAAATACCCCTTTATGAAAGAAAAATAGACACTATGTAACTTTATTGCATTGGAAAAATGATGCTAGGGACCTCCCCTTTCAGTAAATTATCAGTAAGTAAGGATTACTATTTGTTCTATTCTATTGGTAATAATGGAAGAATTCTTTTTATAGGAACAAAGAGAAGCAGATCTATTCTATACCCGATAAGTATCAATACGCAATGGGTGTTTGAACCATTTTATATGAGCAAATGGATCCCTACTTGTTCATCATTCGACGGGTATATTTATAATAATTTGTCTTTAGTCATTCTGACTTCCTTTATCAAAGAGCTTCTCGAATCTATAGATAAAATATAATCTGCTAGAGACCAATATTATGTATTATGAGGACAATCAACTAAATACGTTTTCACATCAAAGTAGAATAGATTACTTCATTTTTTTCATTTAATGCCTATTGGTGTTCCAAAAGTACCTTTTCGAAGTCCTGGAGAGGAAGATGCATCTTGGGTTGACATATAGTGTGACTTGTCAGATATAGTGGGTCATATGGGATTTCCCCATTCTCTCCCCCGGATCGAGATATCCTCTGATTCGCGCAAGAACGATTATCAAAAAATTGGAGCGTGAAGTGAAATTAGATCCATTTTAGGGGAATCCAGATTACTATTATTAATTAGAATAATTTTCATTTATGGTTGACTTAGTTGGACCAATAAAATTATCCAGGCTCCGTTTAGAAAAAACCCACCTTAGTAATATACCAACAATTGCTGTGTCTATTTCTAATTCTAAATTTTTGATTACCATATTTATTTTCTATTTGCCTAGGTTATTGATTCTTACCTCATTAGAAATTCTCTTTTTTTCTATACTAAAAAATAGGAATGATCCCCTTGTTAATCAATTGAGGAAAATAGGCGGAATCTGTCTAAAATTTGGCTGAATACATGAAATGGATTCAACAAAAAATTGTAGCAAAAAGAAAAGGTAGTAGGTACATTTGTCCTATATGTGCAAATCACAATCGGAACTCTCTTTACCTGGAGTAGAGCATAAACCTAAAATAATTCAAGAGGCCCTTTCAGGAACAAGAAAATAACAGCGTGATTGAGGGTGGATCGCGATGAAAGAATACATCAATTGAGAAGTTAACTTAATTCACCAAGTTTAATGAATTTTTTTATATTATATATATATATTAGAATATTAGAGTGAAATTCTGGTGAAAGGGTTACAAACTTTTCTTTCTTCCAACAAAAAATAGAAGCAAAAGCGCTTTCGTTAGAAATATTTTGCTTAAAAAAAAAGAACAGGAGCCAAAATCCATACATTGAGTCTTTTTTTCACGATTCTTTTGACCCGTATGTATTAAAAGGTGCATGTACGGTTCCTAAGGGATAGATTTTTATCCTAATCAACCGACTTTATCGCGAAAGATTACTTTTTTTAGGCCAAGAGGTTGATAATGAGCTCTCCAATCAACTTATTGGTCTTATGGTATACCTTACTATAGAGGATCGTAACAGAGAACTTTATGTATTTATAAACTCCCCCGGTGGATGGGTAATACCCGGAATAGCTGTTTATGATACCATGCAATTTGTGCCCCCAGATGTACATACAATATGCATGGGATTGGCCGCTTCAATGGGATCTTTTGTCCTGGTCGGGGGAGAAATTACCAAACGTCTAGCATTCCCTCACGCTTGGCGCCAATGAGTTTTTTATTTGAGATAACAAAAAAAAGTCTATGCCTTCGCCATATGAAATAAGAATCTTGAGTAATAATAGCATGGCACGTCGAATTCGATATGATAAAAATTTTTTCTCAAAACATTTAATTATGTATCGAAAGAGCAGTATGAAATACTAAGTATTTCCGGTTTTGATATATCGGAATCTCAGTGTCACAAACTTTTTTCACACTGAAAAGCTCTGAATAAATTTATCTTATGAAACAGTTTTCCGTATTTTATTTGATCGGATTAAAAAGAAACTTTGGGATTGCTGAATCACAGACGGATTAAATATATAAAGCAACGGAACCATCATAGTATTTTGAACTCCTCCAAAAAGAAGGGTGGTAATTGGACCTTTTTTCGATCTGGGTATGAGAAATCCTCTTTTATCTTCGATAGGAAATTCCATTCGGGAGCCGTATGCATATGTAATACGTAAAAGATGCCTGTACGGTTCTATATTTTTTTCTTCGTCTCTTTCTCTTTACTCCATTCTGCGAAACCCTTTTGTATGTTATATCACCAGGGTAATGATCCATCAACCTGCGAGTTCTTTTTATGAGTCCCAAACAGGAGAATTTGTCCTGGAAGCGGAAGAACTCCTGAACCTGCGCGAAACCATCACAATGGTTTATGTCCAAAGAACAGGTAAATCTTTTTGGGTTGTATCCGAAGACATGGAACGGGATGTTTTTATGTCAGCAACAGAAGCCCAAGCTCACGGGATTGTGGATCTTGTAGCAGTTGAATGAAAATAGCAAAGATTTCACAACCGTGATTTGATTGATATTTTATTTATCGTTTTACCCGGTTCTTTAATATTCTTTTAATATTCTATTAATATTTAATATTAAATAGTTAAAGAATTCATAAGCATCCGGTTAGGAGCGATCTAAACCAACTCAGTCTGTATACGATTCAGCATGCCAACTATTAAACAACTTATTAGAAACACAAGACAGCCAATACGAAATGTCACGAAATCCCCCGCTCTTAGGGGATGTCCTCAGCGCCGGGGAACATGTACTAGGGTGTATGTGCGACTCGTTCAGATCATGGGCTTGGAACAAAAGAAAGGAACCAATAACAACCAGTAGTAATCCATCTGACTGATCAGTACCAATAAAAAATATAGAAGAACAAAGAAAATGCAATTTTTACATTCACTGGCTAAAATCTATTCTATCCCCCTATTGCGTATGAAATTTATGGTTTCCGTTGGTGCAAATCCAATAAGCTGAGAAGCAATTCTCCATTGGTAACAAAAGGTTATTCATTAAGCGGGGGAAATCCTATTTTTTTTATTTATTAAGAATTTTATACTTCGAAGAACGGCCTAACAGGATCAGCTACCTAGCTAACCTTCAGAATTAAATACCGTTACTGTATAGGTGGATCTCATTGTGAAAGACCTATTACTGGATAATTCATGGGTAGAGCCACACAACGGTGTGAACTGTACAAGTTACCAAAAAAATAAGATTCATAAAATGAAGGAAAAGGCTCCGGTGTATAGAAAGGACCTCACCGTTTAAGAAGTTACCATAGAAACGATGGAACCACTCTATTCTTTTTATATTTACTCTATATATATTTATTTGACTATGTTATTGATACTAGATATCAATCAATTTCTTATTTTTAGATGGTTCACTTCGAAATAAGAAAAAAATTGTGGTTGGGAACGTTATAGTAGCAAAAGTCATTGGAATTTTTATTTTATATATCCGAAGAATCCGTTTTGTTATAAAAAAATAAGTAAGGGGAAAAAGAATAACTGACAGACATGAACTCAATTAGTTATTCATCAAAGTTTCATTTATTCAATGACTAGAATTAGACGAGGATATATAGCTCGGAGACGTCGAAACAAAATTCGTTTATTTGCATCAAGTTTTCGGGGGGCTCATTCAAGACTTACTCGAACTATTACTCAACAGAAAATACGAGCTTTAATTTCGGCGCATCGCGATCGAGATAAGAAAAAGAGAGATTTTCGTCGTTTGTGGATTACTCGGATAAATGCAGTAATTCGCAACAAAGGAGTATCCTATAGTTATAGCAGACTAATAAATGATCTGTATAAAAGTCAATTGCTTCTAAATCGTAAAATACTTGCACAAATAGCTATATTAAATAGGAATTGTCTTTATATGATTTCCAATGAAATATTGGATCCATTGGAGTAATTTGAATGGAATTCCCCGGAGAATCAACTCCGGGAAGGTAGAGTATAAAATAGGAGAGGATTAAGATAAGGTTGTCAAAATGAACAAAGGAATTCAATAAAAACTAATTTATTCTTCCCCGCGGTTTTTTTTATTATGACACACGAATTAAATCTGAATTAGCTTATTTTTCGAACACAACACCAACCTAGTTTTAGTTCGAATTGGCATTTTTATTCGCTTGAAAAGTAAGCTAAACCTATTTAGTTCTAGTTCTAAGACCTATTGTTTGAGCAGTCGACTCAGTTCTTTCAAACTGTTTCTCGTTATTAAGAAAAGGTAACAAAGATAAAATACGAGCTTGTTTTATAGCAGTAGTAATTAATCGTTGTTGTTTCAAGGTCAATTTATTTACGCGTCTTGACAATATTTTTCCTTGTTCACTAATAAATCGACTAATTAAACTCATGTTTCTATAATCAATTCGATCCCCCGATTGGATCGGGGGCAAACGCCTACGAAAAGATCGCTTCGATTTAAGAAAGGGTCGCTTGGATTTATCCATGGTTTGTTTATTCCTTTTCCCGAAATCCTATTTTATTTCGGTCGGATTTAAAATAAATTAGAAGTAAAAAATAGGATTTGGTTTGTTTATATATGGGTTTATTTAGATCTAAATCTATATTTAGATATTCTATATAATATATTATAATATGTCATTTTTTTGGGGGGGGGCGGCTGTTCCGTTTATTTTTTTATCTCCCCATGAGTCGTATGTTTGGAACAAAAGGGGCAGAATTTTCTCAATTCCAATCGACTAGGCGTATTGTGTCGATTCTTTTGTGTAATATATCTGGAAATACCCCTTGAGTTTTTATTAACATTGGTTCGAACACAACTGATACATTCCAAAATAATCGTTACTCGTACATCTTTACTCTTGGCCATGAAACTCCTTTATATTTTTGATTCATTCAACTCTTCTATTTATCTAAAAAAAAAAAAAGAACGAAACCAAATTATGAAAGATTTCGTTGCAATCAATAGTCAATAGATAGTAATTAATAAGTAATACAATGAACTCTATTTCGAATCTAATTGTATTAGGTTTTTTTAAGGATCTTATATGATACTCTTGCCCTAGACTGGCATTTCCGTTTCTTTTTTCACTTTATTAATTTGATTCAAACCTTAAACCTATTTTAGTTTCCATTGAATCGACTTTCTCTTTCATCCCTTCTTGGAATTCAAAAAGGGAAAAAAGAGAAAAAGGGGGTGAGATGGAATTTCGGATATGGAATTGTATCTTTAATCTTATTAAAACCCTCCCACGTCAATAACTAGAATGAAAAAAAGGGAAATGTCAGCGCATCCGGGAATAAACGATTGATCTCTATCAATAGACCTGCTAAAGATGCGAACCATATAGTACTTAGTACCGGTGCTACAGATAAATATGTTTTTAGATCTCGCATTGAAAATCCTCCTTCTTTAATGTATTGTAATACATAAGGGTAATACATATATGATCAAATATATAGATAGTTGCAGTTAAGGATTTAAGGACCCCTTGTATTTGTACACGGACTCCCTAATTCAAATTTAAATGGATAACAATTCTGTATAACAATTTTTCCCTTTCGTAAACAACGCGCCCTTCTTGAGCATTTCCAAAAAATGCATTTTCTTTTTTTATCTGTGGTATATGAGACAGGAGACCAAAAAGAAGAAAGGGGAAGATAAATGAATATATCAATGAAAAAAAAGGATATGGAAAACAAGGTGGGAATTCTCTACAATGACACTGTAGACCAATTGAAAGGGATGTAGCGCAGCTTGGTAGCGCGTTTGTTTTGGGTACAAAATGTCACAGGTTCAAATCCTGTCATCCCTACCTATGACTTCTCCTCTGAACAGTAACAAGTGATCAATTGAGATCAATTAAAATGAAAGTGGACATACATAATCTTTCAT